GGTTGTAAAATGATAGTAAAGTGGTTTTAAGTAATGTTTGGGCAGGTCCCATTTATGGCTTTGAAGGCCATTAGTTTTAATTAACTTAAAACATTATATAGATATAATAGCAATAGGAAAAATTCCTACTAATGAGAAAAAAGTTAAGAAACTTAAAAAATAAAAACTTTTTTTTGTTTCTATTTTAAGTATTCATAAATTATTTTGAAAGTATAAAGTAAAAGTTCTAAAGCATAACCGGGTGTAAAAGAATAAGGTCACAAGACTTGAGAAGATTAGGATTACTAGTGTTGGAAAGTTTTGATATAGGGCTATTATCGCCATTCATTTTGGAAAAAATCCTAATAAAGGTGGTACCCCTCCTAGGGATAATAAGTTGATGAAGATAATAATTTTTTTGAAAAGGTCTTGTGTTAAGGTTAACTGAGAGAAATAATTAATATTGAATATTCAGAATGATAAACATAAGATATAACTTGTAATACAGTATACCAAAAAGTAATCGATTCAAAAATTTCTGTAAATTGCTATTATTCTTATGATTCATCCTATGTGAGCAATTGAGGAGAATGCTAGAATTTTTCGTATTGATATTTGGTTAATACCAGAGATTGCTCCTACAATAGCAGATGTTAAGGCTACCATAAGTAGAATTTTTTCTTGAAAGAATATAGATATAACAATTAATGGTGAAATTTTTTGTCATGTTAGAAGAATTAATGTATTTACTCATCTCAAACCTCTGAGTACTTCCGGAAATCATAAATGGAATGGGGCTATTCCTAATTTGGTGCATAAGGCTAGTGTAATTACAAGATTAGGAGATCTTTGTAGGATTTGTCTTCTGTATAGAAAAAATAACATTGTACTGAAAATAACTAAGGAAGAGGCGATAGCTTGAACTAGAAAGTACATAATAGCGGCTTCTCTTCTTTTTTTATTGTATTCTGAGTTAATGATTATAGGGATAAAGGATATTAAGTTGATTTCTAGACCTATCCATATACCAAATAATGATGATGATGATGCAGTCACTAATGTTCCAAATAGAAGGAAGAATATGTAAGTAAAGGGGGGAAAGTAGGTGTTCATTAAAAAGAAGTGTAACCACTATCGTTGGGGTATGAGCCCAAAAGCTTATTTAGCTTATCTTTTTAATAAGAGTTGGGTTAGCCAACATGATCTACTCTATCAAAGTAACCCTTTTATCAGGCATCTTATTATAATAGTTAGTTTAAAGGAACAGCGCAATTTGACTGTGAAAGAAGTAGTGCGATTCTACTACTATTAGTGAAACTAAACAAATAAAGGTTCAGAAATAATCATACAATAGCTTAATTCAAAGCGTTAAACTTTTAATTTAAATATAAGTAATTCTTTTGTGTGATAATTTGTTAGGGAATTAGTAGATTATGCAGGACATAGTTTTAACCTATATATAGGTTATATAGTACTATATATGATATATTTTGATTTGAGGGGCGGAGAAAATTTAATCTGTGGTTTACAATTAATCGGGGTCACTTTAATGTTTTTGGTAACATTTAGGCTATAAAAAAGAAAGTTTTTGGGTAGGGACTGTTTTTAAAATTTAGTAGTTATTTTTTATTGTGTTGGACATAATATATATAAATTATTGTGTAGTACTTTGTGTTAAGGTGGTAGTTGGGTGGTTATTTTAGTTTTTATTTATGAGATCGTTTAGGTCCGTGTTGTTATTTTAGCTATATTAATGTGTTTACATGTGAACAAATGTGTGAGTTGGATTGACTAATTTAGTCCAGTGATGTTCTCAGTGAGTTGTATTGGTGTCAAATGAAAGTTTTAGCCAGATAATTAGTGAAGAGTGGAAAATAGCGTGCCAGCAGCCGCGGTTATACGCGTACTTTGAGTTAAAATTGTTGTACAAAATTTTATTTTAATATTGAGCGTGGGTTTGTTTTTATTATTAGGTAGAATTTTAATATTAGAATATGATCGTATTGTTAAGGTAGGATAAAGATATGTTGAACCAGGATTAGATACCCTGTTACTTATTTTTAATTGGTTTTGGAATAGTATTATTTTTGAAATTTAACGGATTTGGCGGCAAGATAGCCCATTTAGAGGAACCTGCCCTATAAACGATGAGCCACGAAAAACCTTACTTTTATTGGTAATCAGTTTGTATACCGCTGTTGTCAGTTAGTTTCTGTAGAAAACTTTCGGTAATGAAATATTCATTGACTTCAAGTAAAGGTGCAGCTTATATAAAAGGAAGAGGTGGGTTACAATTAAGTGAATAAATAACGGATAATAATATGTAAAAATTGTTTGAAGGTGGATTTAATTGTAAAATTTATATTATTTTGATGTGAGCACTATCTTGTGTACACACCGCCCGTCGCTCTCTTTTTTAAACGAGATAAGTCGTAACAAGGTAAGTGTAATGGAAATTGTACTTGTGAGAGCAAGCTGTTAAGCACTTCATTTACACTGAAACGGTACTTGCATATGCAAGGTTCTTAAATATTTTAAATAGTTTTATAATGTTATTTGTTAGAAATATATTTATATTAGTAGCGTGAGCAAAATTTTATTTTTACTATAGATTAATAGTACTGTGAAGGAATCTTGAAATATTTGAAAAGTTAATATGAGGATAGTACTTATTAATTAAGGTACCTTTTGTATCAGTGGCTATTAAAATTAAGTTGTAAGATTTTATCTCGAAAATAAAAGATCTATGTTAATTATGGAGTTTTTGTATCAAAAAAATTTTGGAAATTAGTATAGGGGTGAAATATTAACCGATTTTATTAATATCTAGTAACTTTCGAAATAAATTTAGTTTAGGATTTCTTAGAATAATTTAATTTTTTAATTTTTTTTAAGATATTCTTAGTTTTCAGGGGATGAGCTCTGGAAATAATTTATAAGAATCAAGATTTATTATTTTTTGTTTAAGCTTAGAATTAGCTATAAGATAGTGTTATAAGATAGAAGTTTAAGATTAGGATTTAGTATTCTTTATGCGTGAAGGGAGTTATCTTTTAAATAGGTTTAAAGGAGTAAATATGATAGCATTAGTAGATTGGTTTGTATTATAATTTTTATTTGAATTAATTAGAAATTATTTTTAAAAATAATTGTATTAAAAGAATTCGGCAAATATGATTTCCGAATGTTTAACAAAAACATTTCCTCTTAGTTTAAGAGGTAAGGCCTGCTCACTGAATTTTAAAGAGCCGCAGTATTTTGACTGTGCTAAGGTAGCATAATCATTAGTCTTTTAATTGGGGACTGGTATGAATGGCTAAACGAGAGATCTGCTTTTTTTATTACATAAATTTAATTTAACTTTTTAGTGAAAAGACTAGAATGATTTAGAAAGACGAGAAGACCCTATAGAGTTTTATGTAATAAAATATTTTGTTTAATTGGTTTTATAAGAATGAATTATGGTTTTACATTTTGTTGGGGCGACATTAAGATAAGAAAAACTCTTGATTTTAAATACCTTTATAAAGGAATAATTTGATCCTCTAAAAGAGATCAAAAGGAAAAATTACCTTAGGGATAACAGCGTAATCTTTTTTGAGAGTTCAAATCGACAAAAAGGTTTGCGACCTCGATGTTGGACTAAAATTTAAGCAAGGTGTAGCAGTTTTGTTTTAGGGTCTGTTCGACCCGTAATATTTTACATGATCTGAGTTCAGACCGGCGTGAGCCAGGTTGGTTTCTATCTTCTAATTTTTTATTATTAGCTTAGTACGAAAGGATTGGTTAATGGTAATTTTTACAATGTTTAATGAGTATAATTAATTATTTTTATATAAATTTGTCAGAGGAATGTAGTAGATTTAGGATCTGCTTATGAGAATTTAAATTTCTCAATTTATAATGATACTTTTGTACTATTTATTATTGTTGATTTGTGTTTTAATTTCTGTGGCTTTTTTGACTTTGTTGGAGCGGAAAGTTTTAGGGTATATTCAAATTCGTAAAGGGCCCAATAAAGTTGGGATAGTTGGTATTTTACAGCCTTTTTCAGATGCTATTAAATTATTTTCTAAGGAACAAACTTGGTCTTTTGTTTCTAATTATGCTTTGTATTTTTTTTCTCCAGTCTTTATATTTTTTATATCTTTATTTTTATGGGTTTTATTGCCTTACGGGGTTGGATTTTATGATTTTGAGTTTGGTTTTTTTATATTTCTTTGTGTAATTAGACTTGGAGTATATCCGTTAATAATTGCAGGTTGAGCTTCTAATTCAAAGTATGCTTTATTGGGGGGTTTACGGGCTGTGGCTCAGACTATCTCATATGAGGTAAGGCTTGCTTTGGTTTTGCTATCTTTTATTGTTTTAGTTGGTGAATATAGGTTGGATGATTTTATTGAGTTTCAAAGGTCTTTTTATTTAATCTTTTTTTTTTATTTGTTGTCTTTGGTTTGGGTGGTTTCCTGTCTTGCCGAGATGAATCGAACTCCTTTTGATTTTGCTGAGGGGGAGTCTGAGCTGGTTTCTGGTTTTAATGTTGAGTATAGCGCTGGTGGTTTTGCTTTATTGTTTTTGGGTGAGTATTCTATAATTATTTTTATAAGTTTGATTATGGTAGTTATATTTTTAGGAGGTCCTTTGAGTTTATTTTTTTTCATAAAGGTGGGGGTAATAATCACCTTGGTGTTATGGTTACGTGGAACGTTTCCTCGTTATCGGTATGATAAGTTGATGGGCCTTGCTTGAAAAAGTATTTTACCTTTTACTTTGCATTGTTTGTTTATGTATTTAGGGTTAAAGGTTTTTATGGATATTCTTTAATAATAAATTTTTATTTTATGTTGTTATATTTGTTTGTATTATTACACTGTAGTCAGTTGTTATTTTTATATTAAATATATAAATTGTTGTATTAAATTTATAAGTAGTTTAGAGTTGGTATAGGGTTTGTTATAGCATATAATAATTTTAAATATGCTTACAGTTTAATGTACACGTATAGATATTGTATTAAAATTTATGTTTATGAAAATTAGAGCATTATAGTTTATATAAAACATCATCTTGCAAGGATGAAGAAGCCTACAAGGATTTTGCTTCAAAAGGTGGCTGAGTGATAAAGGCGTTAGATTGTAAATCTATTCACGGGTTTTCCCTCTTTTGATTCTAAAATATATGCAAACTATTAGAGGATTCGAACCTGTGTAAGATGTTTTCAAAACATTTGCTTTCCTTTCGGCCAAATAGTTATTTTTCTATGGCTTTATCTCATATTATATTAGCTAATGGGCAAGTAATAAAAAAGGAGAAGTAAATTAGGGTTAGTAATTGTCCAATGATAATATATGGATCTTCTACTGGTATTCCTCCAATTCAAGTTAAAAGGGATGCTGTTCCAATATACATTCAGAATAAAAATTTTGATACTGGATAAAATGTAAGAGATCGGAAGTTTCTCTTTTGGGTAAATGGTAAAATTGCAAGAATTATGATTGATATTATCAGAGCTATTACCCCCCCCAATTTGTTGGGGATTGACCGAAGAATAGCGTAGGCGAATAAATAGTATCATTCCGGTTTAATATGTTCTGGGGTTACTAATGGGTTAGCTGGAATGAAGTTTTCTGGGTCACCTAATAAATAAGGGTTTCACAATGTAATGATTATAAGAAGAAGGATTATAATTCTGAAACCTAGCAAATCTTTAAATGTGAAGTACGGGTGAAATGGGAGTTTATCCACATTTCCGTTTAATCCTAACGGATTGTTAGATCCAGTTTGGTGGAGGAATAGTAAGTGAATTGCCGCTATAGCGGCAATTACAAACGGAACTAGGAAGTGTAGAGCGAAGAATCGTGTTAAGGTAGCATTGTCAATAGCAAATCCTCCCCAAATTCATTGTACAAGCTCTGTTCCGATGTAAGGAACAGCTGAGAATAGATTTGTAATTACTGTAGCTCCCCAGAAAGATATTTGTCCTCATGGTAAGACATATCCAATAAATGCTGCTGCTATAGTAAGAAATAGAATTATAATTCCTGTTATTCAAGTGAGCAATATTTTATAGGACCCGTAATAGACTCCTCGCGAGATATGTATATATATACAAATAAAAAAAAAAGATGCTCCATTAGCATGTAGGGTGCGGATAAGTCATCCTCTATTTACATCTCGTATAGTGTGTACTACAGAGGAAAATGCTATGCTAGTGTCTGAGGCAAAGTGTATAGCTAAGAATAATCCTGTTAGGATTTGTAAGCATAGACATAAACCTAGTATTGATCCAAAATTTCAAAGGTAAGAAATATTTGATGGGGAAGGTAGATCAACTAGTGCGCTATTTATGATTTTTATTAAAGGGTGTCTTTTTCGTATTGGTTTTGACATTAATTTATTCGTAGTGGTCCCTGTCTTATTTTTCTAATTTTTACTACTGTAAGTAGGGTTAGGATAATATAAGAAGCTATTAATAAAGTAATTGGCATAATAACATCTGAAAAAGGCTTTATTATAATTAGGTTTGGAAATTGTTCCTGTGCTGTATTTTTTCTTTCTTGGGAGAGGTTTTGTTTAGGCGCAAGCATGAATAGCGCTACAGCGGGGGCTGTAATTATGGGAATTAATATTTTTCAGTTAGGTTTAAAGACTTCATTGGAGGCAATGTTTGCCATGTATATAAATAGAATTAGCATTCCTCCAAGGAATACAAGAATTAAAGTGTAGGAAAATCAAGGGAATTGGGTAATAGAATAAATTATTAATGAGATAAAAAGGGATTGTAAGATTAAAACAAAAATTATAGCCAATGGATGAAACATAAATAAGAAGATTATATTGATTATAAAAATAGAAATTAGAATAACATTTATCATAGTCTAAGAGGGAATCCCTATATTCGATTTACAAGACCGGTATTTTAAATAAATTACGTAGACTAATGGCAGAAAGTAGTTTAATAAAAAATTTAGGTTTTGGAAATCTAGGATGCTTAGTAGTCTTTCTGAGTGTCTAATTTTTTTTTTATTATACCAGTCTTTATATTTTTTATTGGGTTTTGGGTTTATATTTCTAAGCGTAAACATTTGATAAATATATTAATTAGTTTGGAATATGTTGTTTTATCAATTTTTTTGATAATTACACTTATTAGTTTTACTATAGGTCTAGAAACTTATTTAAGACTTATTTTTTTGGTGGCTTCTGTATGTGAGGGTAGACTTGGAATTGGAATTATAGTTAATATAGTTCGATCTCATGGTTCTGATCATATGAGAGGGTTTAGGGTGTTAAAATGTTAAAGTTTTTGATTTTAATAATTGGTTTAATATTAATATCTTTCTTTGGAGAGTTTGTTTTTTTTTTTCCATACCTTATATTATTATCTGTAGGTTGACTTAGGGTTTATGGAGTAAAAGTTTTAAGAGTTTCGTTTTTTGGCTCAGATATTTTGAGTTGGTTTCTTATTTTATTGACTTTTTGGGTGGTTATATTGATAGTAATTTCTAGACATTCTTACAAAGTTTATAATTATTTTTATAAAAAGTTTATTTTTGTATTAATGCTTATAATGGTGTTGCTTTTTTTAACATTTAGTTGCTTGGATTTGTTATCGTTTTATGTTTTTTTTGAAGGTTCCTTAATTCCTATTTATTTATTAATTGTTGGGTGAGGTTATCAACCTGAGCGGTTACAAGCTGGAATTTATATTTTGATATACACAATTTTTGCGTCTCTTCCTCTTTTAATTTCTATTTTTTATTTAGGGTCTATTATAGGAGGATACTCATTCCTATTTTTTAGTTCTTTTACAGAGCTACCAAGATGGGCAAGTTTTTGATTCTTTTTTACTATTTTTGCTTTTTTAGTAAAGTTACCTGCTTTTTATGTTCATTTATGACTTCCTAAGGCTCATGTAGAGGCTCCTGTGTCAGGGTCTATAATATTAGCCGGGGTGTTATTAAAATTAGGGTGTTATGGTATAATACGAGTAATAATATTATTTACTGGGAGAGTTGTTTACTTGAGTAGTATTTTACTTTCTTTAGGTTTATTAGGAGGATTAATGGTTAGCTTTATTTGTTTACGGCAAGTAGATTTAAAAGGTTTGATTGCTTATTCATCTGTAAGGCACATAGGGTTAGCTTTGGGAGGTCTAGGAAGCTGGGGCCTCTGGGGTTATAGTTCTTGCTTATATATGTGCTTAGCACACGGTTTGTGTTCTTCAGGTTTATTTTTTTTATCTGGTGTGGTTTATGAACGAAGAGGGTCTCGAAGAATAATAATCAATAAAGGTATATTAGAGATTATACCTAGCTTGGCTTTTTGATGGTTTATTTTTTGTATTGGAAACATGGCAGCTCCTGTAGTTTTAAATTTAGTGGGAGAGTTAGGATTATTAGGAAGAATTCTTAGTTTTAGGTTTTATTCTTTGGTATTTTTAATATTTTTCTCTTTTATGGGGGCAAGATATAGTTTGTATTTATATTCAAGAACACAGCATGGAAAGTATTTTTCAGGACTTCGTTCATTTCCGGATGGGGGGATACGAGAGTTTTTAGTGTTGTTTTTACATTTTTTTCCTTTATTTTTTTTAATTTTAGAGGTTGATATAATGAGTTTTTGTCCAAGTAGTTTATGAAAATTTAGACTTGTGGCGTCTAAGATGTGTGCCAGCACTTTGGACAGTGTTGTTAATTAGAATTTGAAATTTGATTTTTTTGATTTTTTTTAGTATTTCCTTCCTCTTATTTTTTCTTAGGATTTTATTGTTTAATATATCTTTAGGGGTATATTTTAGCTGGGGCCTTTTTTCTTGGGGAAGTACAGATATTAATATAATTTTTTTATTTGATTGAGTTTCCTTAATTTTTCTTTCTTTTGTTTTGTTTATCTCAGGCAGGGTTTTTTATTATTCAGGGGAATATATGGCTGGAGAAATAAATCTTTCTCGGTTTATTTTCTTATTGGCCGGTTTTGTTGGTTCTATAGGTTTATTAATTATAAGACCTAATTTGATTAGAATTTTATTAGGTTGAGATGGTTTAGGGTTAGTATCTTATTGTTTAGTAATTTATTACCAAAATTTTAAGTCTTTGAATGCAGGTACTTTAACTGTTTTATCTAACCGGGTTGGGGATGTATTGATTTTACTAGGTATTGTGTGAATAATTAATTATGGTGATTGAAGATTTATAGCATGGATAGGACAATCAAATGACAGGATAATTTTGGTTAGGTTTTTAATTGTGGTAGCTTCTTTAACTAAGAGAGCTCAGATTCCTTTCTCCGCTTGACTTCCTGCCGCAATAGCTGCTCCTACTCCTGTGTCATCCTTAGTACATTCTTCTACTTTGGTAACTGCGGGTGTTTATCTAGTTATTCGTTTGGGGTGGGTATATGATTTTTGATTAAATGAGTTATTAATAGTTATTTCTGTTTTAACTATATTTATAGCTGGTTTGGGGGCATGTTTTGAATTTGATTTAAAAAAGATTATTGCTTTATCTACTTTAAGTCAATTAGGTTTGATAATATATAGAATTTCTTTAGGAATGGTGTATATTGCTTTTTTTCATTTGTTAATACATGCTTTATTTAAAGCTTTGTTATTTATAAGTGCTGGTTGCATTATCCATGGATATAAAGGTTGGCAGGATATTCGCATAATGGGGGGTATAATGGTTTCTTTGCCTTTTATAAGTTCTTGTTTTGTAGTTTCTAATTTAGCATTGACAGGTATGCCGTTTTTAGCGGGGTTTTATTCTAAAGATTTAATTTTGGAGCTTTCATTAATAAATGAGTTGAATATTTTAAGACTTTTTATATTGTTTATTTCTACTGGATTAACTGTGGCTTATACTTTTCGTTTAATTTATTATTTAACACGACGGGATCATCTTATAAGGGGATCTAATAATTTAAGAGACGGGTCAGGTAAGATGCTAACTGCCTGTTGAGGCTTAGTTTTATTCTCTGTGTTTTTTGGGGCTTTAATTTCTTGGCTTGTAATAGGGGTTAGAAATATTGTTTTGCCTTATTATTTGAAAAATTTAACAATTATTATTTGTTTTTTTGGTATATTAGTAGGATTTCTAGTTTCTCAGGCGGCTTTTGAGGTTTCTAAGTTTAAGTTTTCTTTTTTGTTTTGGTTTAGTGGATTAATATGATATATGCCCTACTTATCTACTCAACCACTTATTTTTTCTATCCTTTCACAGGGTTCTGATATTACTAAGTTTGGGGATATAGGGTGGTTAGAATTTTTTGGAGGACAAGGAATTAACTTATTTTTAGGAAAGATCTCTTATTTTATACAGTTGCTTGGTTTTAGAGGATTGAAAGTTTTTATTTTTTTAATTTGGGTTTCTACTGGTATTGTTATGTTTTTTTAAATTAAGGTAGCTCAAGAAGAGTATTGCATTGAAGCTGCAGTGTTGACCTATTGGTCCCTTGATAAACATATGTTGACTATCGTTTCTTAATTTATATTAAAAAATTTTACAGGGTGGATAAGATATAAATTGGTTTATAGTATGTTATAATATATTTTCTTTAACAATAAAGTGTACAAATTTTAGAAAGAAAATGTTACAAATTTGCAAGATCTAAAGTTAGCAGCTTTAGGAATTTCATTTTCAATCTTTAGAAAATAATTTCTTCTCATCAACGAAAATGAAGCGTGTTTTTGTACACCATAAAGATTATGGTAAGGTAGGATGGCGGCGGTCATCTTCTTTCGAGTGCAGATCAAATATTTTAAAACTTCTACCCTCTTAATTAAAGTATTAACTTATCTAATCATTAACAATGATTTTGCTTTTATTAGCTATAATTAAAGAATAAAGGCCTAATAAGACCAAGGATCGGGTCGAAACCGATTGCAAATTTCGCTTTTCATTCATGAGATCCAGTCTAAGGTGTTTTCTTTTCATTCATAATAAAGTCCTAATGTAACTAGTATTAAGAATACTGCCCCTCCTCTAAGCCAAATTAATGGTGGTAGTGACCCCGATGTTAGTCCTAACGGCAGTAAAATTGAAATTTCGATATCAAAAATTAGGAATACGATTGCAATTAGGAAAAAACGGATGGAGAATGGTAACCGGGATGTTCTTTTAGGGTCAAAACCACATTCAAACGGTGACGCTTTTTCCCGGTCTAGAATTGTTTTTTTTGAAAAAAGTGTTGAGATTATGATAAGGGCCATCCTGATAATTAATGAGATACTAAATCTAATAAGAACTGTTTTGATTGCTTAATCCTGTTTAGGACCTAAAGATTGGAAGTCTATAATACTATATATACTAATTAAGCTTTAAAAAATATTAAGTAAATAGTAGTTTAAGTAGTAGATTATCCTGTAAATATTGATTTTTACTATATTTGTTTGGGACGAAGTTGTAGAATATGCGAAATTTACAATCGGCTTCGACCCGATCCGTGGACCTATCAGGCCTTCATTCTTGAGCTTCGGGTGAAGCTTTATAGTGTTAATTAATGGTTAAATCCGGAAATAATGTGGGTATATTCTTTATTTTTACCAAAAACATTAAAGTGACCCCGATTATGTTTAATCCTAACAGGATTTAAGATTGTAAATCTATAATATAATATATTAATTAAACATCCTCCTCATCAGTAAATTGATACATAAAGGAATAATCACACTACATCTACAAAATGTCAATATCAAGCTGCTGCTTCAAATCCAAAATGGTGTGATGGTGTAAAATGGAACTTTAAAAGTCGGTATAAGCAAATAGTTAAAAAGGTAGATCCAATAATAACATGAAGTCCGTGAAATCCTGTGGCTACAAAAAAAGTAGATCCGTAAACTGCCTCAGAAATTGAAAATGAGGCTTCTACATATTCATAAGCTTGTAATAAAGAAAAGTAAAATCCTAATATAATAGTGATTATAAGGGATTGAACTGCTTGGCTATGATTTTGATTTATTAAGGCATGATGTGATCATGTCACAGTTACCCCCGATGCTAATAAGATGGCTGTATTTAGTAGGGGGATCTGAAATGGGTTAAAAGGTACAATACCTACAGGAGGTCATTGTGTACCAATTTCTACTGATGGAGCTAATCTAGCATGAAAAAAAGCTCAAAAGAAGGAAAAAAAAAACAAAATTTCTGATAAAATAAAAAAGATTATTCCTCAACGTAGATTTTTGACTACTTTATATCTATGTATTCCTTGTAAGGTTCCTTCTCGTGCAATGTCTCGTCATCATTGATATGATGAAATGGTAATAATTGTAAGGCCTAATAATAAAATAGATATGGAATTATAATGGAATCAATATGATAGGCCTACTGTTATTGAAAGAGCTCCAATTGAGTTTATTAATGGTCAAGGGCTTATGTCTACTATATGGAATGGGTGGTGAGAATGGGTTGTCATTATTATACTTCACTAGCATAAAGTGTCGATAAAGTGGCAAATACGTAGGCCTGAATTACTGCTACAGCTGCTTCTAGTGTTATTAAGATAAATTGTGCGATAGTGATTGTTACGATAAGAATAATTCTGTTATTTACTATGCTTTCTCCTAATAGAATTAAGAGTAGGTGACCAGCTGTTAGGTTAGCTGCAAGACGCACGGATAGGGTGATGGGTCGAATGATATTTCTAATTATTTCAATTAGTACTATAAATGGCATAAGGATAATAGGTGTTCCTAATGGAACTAAGTGAGCAAATATATGGTTTGTATTATTAAATCACCCATATATTATGAAGGTTAATCAGATTGTTGAGGACAGGGTTAATGTTACTGCGATATGTGCAGTCCTTGTAAAAGTGTAGGGTATTAAACCAAAGATATTATTAATTAAGATGAATATAAAAAGTACATTAAAAAAGATTATGTTTTTATAACTTTTGAATAGTGGGATAAATTCTTTAGTAATATAGGATGTGAGTTCTGAGTATAGGATTCTTGTTTTTGAGAAGGATACCCAGTATAATGGAAATAATACAATTAGGAATAGAAAGGTTCTTCTTCAATTTATTTGTAGTGATAAGGTGGAAGATATAGGGTCGAACGAAGAAAATAAGTTAGTTATCATGCTCATTTGTTAATTGGAGTTTCTTGTCCTTTCTTTTCTGTTGAAGGGGCCTCTAGGCAAATATTAAAATAAATTATTGTTAGTAATAGAATAATTAATAAAAATGATATAATTATAATCACGGATCATATAATGGGAGATATGTGAGGAATAGAAAATTACCTATTGGTGATTCCGGCATGACAAGCCGGTGTTATTTTTTAACTAAATTTTCTTAATCAAAGTTATTAATTCAATTTAAGAATGAGTTTATGGAAATTCTTTCTACTACAATTGGTATGAATCTGTGATTAGCCCCGCAAATTTCTGAGCATTGACCAAAAAATAATCCTGGACGATTCACTAGGAAAGTTAGTTGGTTTAGTCGCCCTGGCACTGCGTCTGCTTTAATACTTAATGATGGAATTGTTCATGAGTGAATTACGTCTGTTGAGGAAACAAGAATTCGGACATATGTGTTTATTGGAATAACTATTCGGTTATCTACTTCTAGTAATCGGAATTGATTGTTTTCTAGATCCCTGGTAGGGATTATATATGAATCGAATTCTACATTTATAAAGTCGGAGTATTCGTATGATCAGTATCACTGATGTCCTATAGATTTTACTGTTAATGATGGATTATCGTATTCATCTAGTAAGTATAATAGGTGTAGGGAAGGCAGTGCAATAAAAATTAATATAAGGGCCGGGGCGACAGTTCACACAATTTCGATAAAATGGCCTTCGAGTAAGAAACGGTCGATAAATCTGTTTGTGAATATTGTAATAATAATATAAGATACTAAGGTGGTAATTAAGGTTAAAATTAGTATTGTGTGGTCATGAAATATAATTAATTCTTCTATTAATGGGGATGCTCTATCTTGAAAGCTTAGTTGTGATCAGGTTGACATTATTTTGAAAAAAGGGTTTAAACCTTTATATATAGATCTTAAATCTATTGCACTAATCTGCCATATCAAAATTTATTAACGGGTAGAGGTAAACTGTGGTAGTTCATCATAACTATGATAATGGGGAGGGGTGGTGTGAATCCATTCTAAGTTTGATGATAAGTTTTGTCTAAAAATAGCAGGTCGTTGGGATACTATAGCTTCTCATACAATAACTACAAATCCAATAGTTCTAATAAAAGATAAGGTAGATCCTAGAGAGGATACTACATTTCAGGCAGTAAAAGCATCAGGATAATCGGAGTATCGTCGAGGTATCCCAGCCAACCCTAGGAAATGCTGTGGAAAGAAGGTTAGGTTTACTCCTACAAATATGGCTCCAAAATGAATTTTTAGTCATTTAGGTTTTATTGTAATCCCGGTGAATAAAGGAAATCAGTAAACGGCTCCAGCCAGAATTCCAAACACAGCTCCTATGGATAAAACGTAATGGAAGTGTGCTACTACATAATAGGTATCATGTAAGACAATATCTAATGAGGAGTTTGCTAAAACTACTCCGGTGATACCACCTACAGTAAATAAAAACAGAAATCCTAGTGCTCACAATAAAGGTGGTCTATAAGAAAATTGGGTTCCATGTAGGGTTCCTAATCATCTAAAGACTTTAATTCCTGTGGGGACAGCAATAATTATAGTTGCTGATGTAAAATAAGCTCGTGTGTCTACGTCTATTCCTACTGTAAATATGTGGTGTGCTCAAACTACAAATCCTAGAATTCCAATGGCAATTATTGCGTAAATTATTCCCAGGGTACCAAAAGATTCTTTTTTACCTCTCTCACTAGCTACAATGTGGGAAATTATTCCAAATGCTGGTAGAATTAAAATGTAAACTTCCGGATGTCCAAAAAATCAAAATAAGTGTTGGTATAGAATAGGGTCTCCCCCACCTGTAGGATCAAAAAATGAAGTATTCAGGTTTCGGTCTGTTAATAGTATTGTAATTGCTCCAGCCAGAACTGGTAGTGATAAAAGGAGTAGGATTACTGTTACAAACACTCTTCATACAAATAAAGGTACTCGGTCGAATGTTATGGTTTCTGCCCGTATATTGATAATTGTGGATATAAAGTTAATTGCTCCAAGGATGGATGATGCTCCAGCCAGATGAAGTGAGAAAATAGTTAGATCTACAGAGGCTCCTGAGTGAGCAATATTTCTGGCTAATGGAGGGTACACGGTTCACCCTGTTCCGGCTCCAGCCTCTACTAATGATCCTCTGATAAGGAGTATCAGCGCTGGTGGTAAAAGTCAGAATCTTATATTATTAAGTCGGGGAAAAGCTATATCAGGAGCTCCTAATATTAATGGTAAAAGCCAATTCCCAAACCCACCAATTATAATAGGTATAACTATAAAAAAGATTATAATAAAAGCATGTGCTGTAACAATTACATTGTAGATTTGATCATCTCCAATTAATCTTCCTGGTTGCCCGAGTTCAGCTCGGATAAGTATACTTAGAGCGGTACCGACTATAGCGGCCCAAGCTCCAAAAATTAAATATAGTGTTCCAATATCTTTATGGTTAGTTGAAAATAATCATTGTCGCGGTTTATTAAT